GGTTGTCTCGAACTGCTTCATAGCATTATCGATTAGAAATGCATTTTCTAGCATTTGACTCCGCACCACCAAAGTATTTAGTCGCCCCCTGGAAAGATAGCCCAGAAAGTTGATATAATCTTTGTATAAGTGGTTTATATGAATCCTTCCGGGTTGAGACCACACGTGAAAATGCCATTGCCATAAATTGACAAGGTAATATTTCCATTTATTCATCAGAAGAGGCATATCTTTTGAAGCCAGAACGGATTTTCCTTGATATCTAACATAATGCATGATAGGATGCTTGAACAGCCATAAGTTGTCCTGAAAATCATTAACAAAGACTTGGACAAGATCTTCTACTTTTCCATAAAAAGAAATTCGCTCAAAAAGGAGTCCTGAAGATGTTGATCGTAAATGAGAAGATTGGTTACGGAGAAAAAAGAAGATTGATTCATATTCATATACATGAGAATTATATAGGAACAAGAAAAATCTTGGATTGCTTGTTGAAAAAATGGAATTTGATTTCTTTGGAGTAATAAGACTATTCCAGTTAAAATACTCATGAAGAAAGAATCGCAATAAATGTAAAGAGGAGGCATCTTTTACCCAATAGCGAAAGGCTCGAACCAAGATTTCCGGGCGAATGGGGTAGGGTATTAGTACATCTAAGACATAGTGTAAATGTGAGAAATTGTTCTCGAAAAAAGGAAATATTGAATGAATTGATTGGAAATTATGAGATTTCGCCATTTCTTTTTCTTTCCCTTCTAAGAAAGCTACTAATCGTAGGGAAAATGGAATTTCCACAATGACTGAAAATCCCTCCGATATCATTTGCGAATAAAATTGATTGTTGTGTCCAATAAATTGATTTGGATTCGAATCCTTAGCATAAATACTCAAATGAATCCGTTGATACGTCCGACTAATTAAACGTTTCACACTGAGTGAACTAGATTTATTGTCATAACCCCCATTTTCCAACGGAATCGTCGATCTATTTAAACCGTGATCATGAGCAAGTGTATAAATATACTCTCGAAAAAGAAGTGGGTATAGGAAGTTGTGTTGCTGAGATCTATCTAGTTCTAAATGGATTTGATATTCTTTCATTTGAAATTAGATTGCAACAAAAGGTAAGGTATTTATTGGATTATCAAATGATACATTGGGTTATCAAATGATACATAGTGCGATACAGTCAAAACAAAGTATTGTAGTAAAGAAAAAAATGGATACCTTGGAAACGGGTAAACTCATTACCGGATTCTCGATTTTATCATTTTTGAATTGGTTTATGTTTGTTATAGTATAAATAGGTGGTTAGAAATCCTTTATTTTTGCAATCCAACCGCTCTTTTGATTTTGGAAAACAAAATATCTTTATCAATATACTGCTTCTTCTACACATTCATCTCCAACCCATAATAGGGACAAACTCATAGTTAGGACTCATTAAAAAAATAGCTAATCGACTCGCGGAAAACCCCTTCCCCGCATTAGGAACTAATATCTTTTTAACGTTTAATTAGATCGGGGAATTATTCAAATTCAATTCAGAAGAGAAGCTCGTTCCTTTTTATTTCCCGAGAATTGGAACCATAAGGCTCTATCCATTTATTCACTCGACCCAACTTTGAATTCCATTTTTTGTTCTGCGCCAACAACTCAAACCCTATTTTGAAGCCATTGAATCAGAATAAAGTATTCTCCAAATTTTCCATTGATACGACATGCTGGTTTTTCCATTCATTCCTTTCAGGATCAGTCGTGGTCTTACAAACTCTCCCGATGGTATGGACGAATCCTTTGTTTCATATAAATGTGTAAAAGATGCTAGCCGCACTTAAAAGCCGAGTACTCTACCGTTGAGTTAGCAACCCGAATAATTCGAATGGGTGGATACAATCGGAATAAAAAAGAAATAAAAGAAAAGAAATGAAATTGCACAACGGAATCAAAATATTAAATTAGCAAGAAATCGACTAACAAAATTTAGAATCGATTGGGAACATAAAAAAAAGACTTCTTGTATAACAGTGAATCCAGCGAACCCATTACTTTAATTTTGAATGAAGTAAAGAAAAAAACCAAACCTCTGTTACGGAGATAAATAGGTACGGAGATAAATGGATCTGTTTATCCTTATCCACGATCGAATTATAGTTGTTCGATACGCTGTTGTCAATATGACGGTGAATGTTGAATATTAATGTTAAGAAAAGAATCTAAAAAAATAAAATGGCGAAAACAAAAAGAATGAATTTATTAATTTAATTAAAATATTAAAATAAAAAAAATTATAAAATGAAATAAATAAATAATATAGAAAAGAAATAATTTAGAAATGCTTTTGAAAAAAAATCGAAAAGAAAAAGAAAGAACTTGCGTTAGATTTGCACTACATATTTACTATACATAAATACAAATAGATACATAGCTATAGCTGAAAGAATAAAAAAAAAAAGAAATCTCGGGTTGACATTGATTCAATCAATCAATATAAGTAAAATAAACAAGTTGAATCCCTTGTTTTGTGATTTGTTAATAGATTTACAACGACAAACTATAAAAAGCCCGGTTTCGATTGCGAGTAATGTAAATTTTCGATTTCTCGACCCAATTAGTTCGTTGTATTCATTTGATCTTTTTTATATGCATCTTATATCAATAAAATTCTAGCAATAAAATTGATTTTTGTTCTTCTGCTTATTTTTTTTGTCCTTATACTTCCAGAACATTATACTTTATGGGAGCAATATTAAATAGGGATAAAAAATAGGTATGAATAGAACAAAAAAGGGGGGAGTAGTAAAGAAAAAGTTATACAAAACTATATAGGAGTCATCCACACCCTCTTTTTTTATTCTATATCCTCGATGCAATTTCGTTTAATTAAGATGAAGTTCCTTAAAAATCCCAGCCTTCTTTGAAATATCATGAACCGTTCCTGTAGGTTGAGCGCCCTTGTCAAGGAAATCTAAAATAGCAGGAAGATTTAAATGGGTTTGATTATTTATCGGATCATAAAAACCCACTTTCCGAAGATCTCTTCCCTCTCTTCGGGATCGAGCATCGATTGCAACGATTCGATAAACAGCTCATTGGGATAGATGTAGATGAACAATACCCCCCCTAGAAACGTATAAGAAGTTTTCTCCTCGTACGGCTCGAGAAAAAATGATTAGAAATTGTGTGATTTAAGTCCTTCTTTTTCGAAAATTCGAAAAAAAAGCATTCGTACTCTCATAACTCAAGTTGGATAACTTTTAAATAGCCCAAAAGAAAATCTTTAGGGATTTCTTTTTTTGAGTGGTCTCTAACCCCTTTTTTGTTTGTCTCGTTTCGAATCGATTTTTTGATTCTTAATTCCCATTCTGATCTAATTGTTGAGACAATTGAAAACGGTATTTCCTTGTTCCAGGATCCTTTTTATCTTTGCCTTGAATCATTGGGTTTAGACATTACTTCGGTGATCTTTCGTTTTCAAAAATGGCGGCAACACACCCCTTTTTGCGATTTTTTTCTATCAAAGAATCATACGAACAATTGATTCCTGCATGATACACTTTTCATCGAAAGAGTTTTACCAATTCCAACAAATTGTCGTTTTGGATTTCAAAATTGTTCGAATCAGATTCTTTCAATTTATATATCGAAAATATACTTACGAAGTTTGTTACAACTTATTGATTGGTATTAACCCTAGATCCTTGCCCCTGCGAAATGAACAAATACTTTCTACTCAAGCTCCATCATGTCCTATTTACACTACACCCCAACAAAAAACGAGAATTCTAGTAGAACAGAACAAAGTATGTCGAGCCAAGAGCCCATTCATTTCTAGATAATCTACAATCTAAAATGGCGGATGAAAAAAAAATCCACAGCGGATCGTGTCCTTCAAGTCGCACGTTGCTTTCTACCACATCGTTTCAAACGAAGTTTTACCATAACATTTTTTCGAGTTTTGAACCGGTATGTAATTGATTCAATTATGGAATCATGAATAGTCATTGCTTCGGTCAATACCCAGTCCTTTTTCCTTCGATATGAAAGGAATAGTTAGTTAATTTATGAGGAAGAAGCCTCAGTAAGAATTGAATTTCACCCTCTATTTTAATTTTATTGTTTTCATTTTATTGCATGAATGCTTCTTTTTATTTCTAAATAAAACAAAAAAGAACACGAATAAAAATAAAAAGAAAATAAAGTAAAAAGTAAATATAGAGGATGAAGATATATGAATGGACCCCGTCTCAATTATTAATTATGATTAAATACATTTCCAATTATTAATTAGAGCCAAACATCAAATACCTCCAGCTCAAAGAAAATTAATCCATATGAAACTCGATTGATTATGAGATCTTACATCGCTCACGAACTCGTATGGACCCCACTCCCAATTCATTCTGGGGGATGATTAATCATAAATAAAAATAGGATCCTATTTGATACGGGATGCTAGACTCTTTTGTATAGATAAAAAGCCAAAAGGGTCCAGATTACGTCATTCTTTACTATAATTGTTCTTTTACCCTAAACCGGTCTTAGAAACTTAATTCCATTGATTGAATTCAAACAGTACACGAATACCCTCTTGTTTAGATTTCAAGAAATGAAATAAAAAATTGGGGAGGTTTTCGCATTTCGATTTAGAATGTATCCTTGCAAATTCACGGAGGTCGGGTATGTAGGGATTTTTTAAGCCACTCACTTACATATCAAAGTGAAAGGGAGGGGGAGGGCCCATCCGACTTTTTTTGAATTCAAACTCTTGTGATCTATGTTGCCATCTTACTTGGATCACAAATGGATTCCATTTTATTTTCGTATTATTTGAACTCGATTCAATTTATGAAAAAACATCTTATTCAGAGAAGAGTTTTGAAAATTCGAAACAAGAAGTCCATTTTATCAAAAATTAGACTCTTAAAAAAATTATACTCTGAAAGAGAGGTTGCTCAAAAAAGTAATTTGGAGTCTGATATTCGGATATATATAAGAGGTCGCTCTGGGACGGAAGGATTCGAACCTCCGAATAGCGGGACCAAAACCCGTTGCCTTACCGCTTGGCCACGCCCCATTTTAATTTCTTTTCTATTCGATACTAATAAACACTAATATTGGTTGTTCGTCAATTCCCGGCCAAATCTCTATGGAATAAATTAGATTCTTTTTTTTAAGATTTTGACACAAGTAGATGCAGAATTAAACTCCATTTATTGATCATTACATAGAATTCAATTAAGATATTGTATGAAAGTATGATTTCTTGTATTCTCTTGTGAGAATTCAAGGATTTTTGTTTTGATTGGTTCGGTTCAAAGAAGTATTTTTTTGTCTACCTTACTTTCTTTTCGTCATTTTTATCATTTTTAGCTTATATCAATAACATATTTTTAACTCAATCAAAATACAATTATCTCCAAGAACAAAATGTTTGTTATGCTTAATACCTTTAGTTTGATCTATATCTTTCTTAATTCTGCCCTTTATTCGAGTAGTTTTTTATTCGGCAAATTACCCGAGGCGTACGCTTTTTTGAATCCAATTGTAGATGTTATGCCAGTAATACCTCTTTTCTTTTTTCTCTTAGCCTTTGTTTGGCAAGCTGCTGTAAGTTTTCGATAAGATCTTTAATAGTGTCCGAGAAAAATTCATGATTTATTCAAGCTCGAGAAAAAAAAAAAAAATTCTAACAATTGATAAGACCAGATGAGTCTTCCAATTTGAATGAACCCTCAAGTAAAACAGTAAAATTCTTGGGCAGACACGATAAATTTCGATTTCCCCATTTCATGGTTCTTACCTTTTTTTTTCACTGAAAGACCCTATTAGAGTCCGCCACAATATCGAAATCGAAGTCGAATTGTGTTAATTTCGAAAAATAAAAACTCTTTTGTATTTCTATCAATTTGAAAAACCGTTTCATTTCTTGGTGTCAAAATAGGATATGTAGTATAAAAATAGAGAATCTATTCTCTTTTTCCCCCCCAAAAAAAATTGGAGATTGTGTAATGCTTACTCTCAAACTCTTTGTTTACACCGTAGTTATATTCTTTGTTTCTCTCTTCATCTTCGGGTTCCTATCTAATGACCCAGGGCGTAATCCTGGACGTGAAGACTAAAAAATAAGAAATTTTTCTTTACTTTATTCTTAATTCTTATAAATGTTTTTAGGATTTGATTTTATCTATTCTACATCTTTAATTTTATCTATTCTACATCTTTAACTAGTCAAATAAAAAAAAGCAAAAGGGTTCGCTAAATTCGAATTTGAAAGATACCCAGTCAGCGACGGAAACGGAAAGAGAGGGATTCGAACCCTCGGTACGAATAGCTCGTACAACGGATTAGCAATCCGACGCTTTAATCCACTCAGCCATCTCTCCTAATTGAAAAAAAAAATAATAATAATTACTATGTTACATTACACAAAAGATAATGCTTGAAAAAAAGGCCCTTCTTTACTTTAACTTTATTATATAGCTTATATATTTTTTATTGTATTTTGTATTGTATTATACAGATGGATACAACTTTTATCAGCAATTCCATTTTTTATTTCTATAAAATGAAAATAAAAAAATGAAAAATGAAAATAAAGAATGGCCTCGAAAGAGATATCTCGAATCAAAATAGAAAAAAATAAAGAATATCTCTTTACAAAATTACAAAAGGCTTTTTTTTATTTTCACGGCCTGGTCTGGTCAGTACCCAGCCGGGCCCTTTTTTTGTTCCAATGAACCATACCGCCAAATCATAGAAAAATGATTTAGATGGAATCAAAGTGTCATTTCTTATTCTTTATTATTCTTTTGTTTCTTCTTCTTTTTTTTTATTTAATTTACTTTTACTGGATACTCGAAAAAAGGGAAAAACAGAACGATGTATTTTTTTTTGCACAATGCATTTTATGTTATGGCTGAAATTGTTTTGTCGAGCCGTATCTGTCAAAACCCCTTCAAGAACCAAATTTTTTATTTTATTTAGTTATTCAATTTCGTTTTTTATTTTTAAACAAAATAAGTCCTCTTTTCCTAATTTCATTAGGACTCCTAACAAACACGTCAATACTCTAAGCTCTAATTTGCATTTCATGATTTTTTTTTATTTCTGTCCTATATTGATTACGTCCGATTCCCTTGTTCGACAAAAGTCTCATTTCTATACAATAATCGTATTGTAGCGGGTATAGTTTAGTGGTAAAAGTGCGATTCGTTCTATTAATCCCCTTAATAGTTAAGGGGTTCTTCAGTTTCATTCATATTCTGATCAAAAACTTTATTTCTTAAAAGGATTTCATTTGAATCCTTTACCTCTAAATGAAAGATTCGAGGAAGAATATCCATTCTCGTGATTTGTATCCAAGGGTCAATTAGAAATTTCAAATTTGGATTATGAAATTACGAAACATAATTTTTGTGAATTTGGAATTAGATCAATCTTTCCAATTGAATAAGTATAAGTAAGGGATCCATGGATAAAGATAGAAAAGTCTATTTC